GGTCGAAAGAAAAAATCTCTATTTGACAGGGCTTCTTCCTATACCTATGAATTCCATTGGACCCAGAAATGATACATTGGAAGAATCTTTTGGGTCTTCCAATATCAATAGGTTGATTGTTTCACTCCTGTATCTTCCAAAAGGAAAAAAGATCTCGGAGAGTTGTTTCCTGGATCCGAAAGAGAGTACTTGGGTTCTCCCAATAACTAAAAAGTGTATCATGTCTGAATCTAACTGGGGTTGGCTGTGGTGGAGGAACTTGATCGGAAAAAAGAGGGATTCTAGTTGTAAGATATCTAATGAAACCGTCGCTGGAATTGAGATCTCATTCAAAGAGAAAGATATAAAATATCTGGAGTTTCTTTTTGTATATTATATGGATGATCCGATCCGCAAGGACCATGGTTGGGAATTGGAATTGTTTGATCGTCTTTCTCCGAGGAAGAGGCGAAACATAATCAACTTGAATTCGGGACAGCTATTCGAAATCTTAGTGAAACACTGGATTTGTTATCTCATGTCTGCTTTTCGTGAAAAAATACCAATTGAAGTGGGGGGTTTCTTCAAACAACAAGGAGCTGGGTCAACTATTCAATCAAATGATATTGAGCATGCTTCCCATCTCTTCTCGAGAAACAAGTGGGCTATTTCTTTGCAAAATTGTGCTCAATTTCATATGTGGCAATTCTGCCAAGATCTCTTCATTAGTTGGGGGAAGAATCCGCACGAATCGGATTTTTTGAGGAACGTATCGAGAGAGAATTGGATTTGGTTAGACAATGTGTGGTTGGTAAACAAGGATCGGTTTTTTAGCAAGGTACAGAATGTATCGTCAAATATTCAGTATGATTCCACAAGATCTAGTTTCGTTCAAGTAACGAATTCTAGCCAATTGAAAGGATCTTCTGATCAATCCAGAGATCATTTCGATTCCATTAGTAATGAGGATTCAGAATATCACACATTGATCAATCAAAGAGAGATTCAACAACTAAAAGAAAGATCGATTCTTGGGGATCCTTCCTTTCTTCAAACGGAGATAGAATCAGACCGATTCCCGAAATGCCTTTCTGGATATTCCTCAATGTCCCGACTATTCACGGAACGTGAGAAGCAGATGAATAATCATCTGCTTCCGGAAGAAATCGAAGAATTTCTTGGGAATCCTACAAGATCCATTCGTTCTTTTTTCGCTGACAGATGGTCAGAACTTCATTTGGGTTCGAATCCTACTGAGGGGTCCACTAGAGATCAGAAATTGTTGAAGAAAGAACAATATCTTTCTTTTGTCCCTTCCAGGCGATCGGAAAATAAAGAAATGGTTAATATATTCAAGATAATTACGTATTTTAAAAATACCGTCTCAATTCATCCTATTTCATCAGATCCGGAATGTGATATGGTTCCGAAGGATGAACCGGATATGGACAGTTCCAATAAGATTTTAGTCTTGAACAAAAATCCATTTTTTGATTTATTTCATCTATTCCATGACCGGAACAGGAGGGGATACACGTTACACCACGATTTTGAATCAGAAGAGAGATTTCAAGAAATGGCAGATCTATTCACTCTCTCAATAACCGAGCCGGATTTGGTGTATCATAAGGGATTTGGCTTTTCTATTGATTCCTACAGATTGGATCAAAAACAATTCTTGAATGAGGTATTCAACTCCAGGGATGAATCGAAAAAGAAATCTTTATTGGTTCTACCTCCTATTTTTTATGAAGAGAATGAATCGTTTTATCGAAGGATCAGAAAAAAATGGGTCTGTATCTCCTGCGGGAATGATTTGGAAGATCCAAAACCAAAAATAGTGGTATTTGCTAGCAACAACATAATGGAGGCAGTCAATCAATATAGATTGATCAAAAATCTGATTCAAATCCAATATTATGGGTACATAAGAAATGTATTGAATCGATTCTTTTTAATGAATCGATCCGATCACAACTTAGAATATGGAATTCAAAGGGATCAAATAGGAAAGGATACTCTGAATCATAGAACTATAATGAAATATACGATCAACCAACATTTATCGAATTTGAAAAAGAGTCATAAGAAATGGTTCGATCCTCTTATTTTTATTTCTCGAACCGAGAGATCCACGAATCGGGATCCTAATGCATATAGATACAAATGGGCCAATGGGAGCAATAATTTCCAGGAACATTTCGTTTCTGAGCAGAAGAGCCGTTTTCAAGTAGTGTTCGATGAATTACGTATTAATCAATATTCGATTGATTGGTCTGAGGTTATCGACAAAAAAGATTTGTCCAAGTCACTTCTTTTTTTGTCCAAGTTGCTTCTCTTTTTGTCTAACTCACTTCCTTTTTTCTTTGTGAGTTTCGGGAATATCCCTATCCATAGGTCCGAGATCCACATCTATGAATTGAAAGGTCCGAATGATCAACTCTGCAATCAGTTGTTAGAATCACTAGGTCTTCAAATCGTTCATTTGAAAAAATGGAAACCCTTCTTATTGGATGATCAT